GAGTAGAGTTTTAATTTATTTATTAATTTAATAATTAATAAAACGGAATAAATTTTTTGAAATGAAAATTATTAAATTATAAGACAAGAGCACGAAAATAACTAAAAATAGGAATAAAAAAAAGGTACATACATATATTTCGTGTAGAAACGTGTAGAAGGGTGAATAAGTCCGTTTATTTACACATTTTTTTATAAGTATTTATTCAAAAAAAAAATTATTAAAACATATACTTATATATTCCTTATTTAAGTATATACTCACTTAGGTATAATTACTATATATAAAATATAATAATTATATATATTATATAAATATAATTATTATATATGAATATATATGAATTATAAAATATCTTTAATAAGAATATAAGGTTAAAATAAAAATATAAGGTTAAAATAAAAATAGTAATATAAAATATAAAGCAATAAATAAAAATAACAGGTACAAATATTAAATCGAGGTACCCACTCAATGATAACTCTCAACAGCTTTCCCTCTATTTTTGTGCCTTTAGTGGGCTTAGTATTTCCGGCAATTGCAATGGTTTCTTTATTTCTTCATGTTCAAAAAAACAAAATCTTTTAGATACTATAGGGACAACTCTGTATCCATTTTTTTTTTCAAGACTTACTTTGATCATAACACCCCTATCTATTTAGTAGAATATGGTATAACATCTGGCTTCTTTCGAGCATAAACTCTTATGTATGTGTGTAAACATGATATATGGGTAAATTAATTATAACAATTTCAAATGGATCGGTAGCGGGGAGAGTTTCGGAAATGTAAAGTGAATATATCTATATGTAGATATCTATAGGAAATCATACGAAAGAGATGTTATTATTTTAGTTTGGATCTAAGTAATTCGATGAATTTTTCTAAAATAAAAGTTTCACATCTATAGTAGTGCTGGTTGATGAGAGTTACTTCGGAAACAAAAAAAAGTAAACTAAAATTTCTTTTTGTTATTCTTCCAATTCCAATAAAATGCAACTAGGTCTAGTGAGAGTATGAGTTGGCGATCAGAACGTATATGGATAGAACTTATAGCGGGATCTCGAAAAATAAGTAATTTCGGTTGGGCCCTCATTCTTTTTTTAGGTTCATTAGGGTTTGTATTGGTTGGAACCTCCAGTTATTTTGGTAGGAATTTTATATCTTTGTTTCCTTCTCAGCAAATAAATTTTTTTCCACAGGGGATCGTGATGTCTTTCTATGGGATCGCGGGTCTCTTTATTAGCTCCTACTTGTGGTGCACAATTTCGTGGAATGTAGGTAGTGGTTATGATCGATTTGATATAAAAGAGGGCATAGTGTGTATTTTTCGTTGGGGATTTCCTGGAAAAAACCGTCGCATATTCCTGCGATTCCTTATGAAAGATATTCAGTCTATCAGAATAGAAAATAAAGAGGGTCTTTTTGCTCGTCGGGTTCTTTATATGGAAATCAGAGGCCAGGGGGCCATTCCCTTGACACGTACTGATGAGAATTTGACTCCACGAGAAATTGAGCAAAAAGCTGCTGAATTGGCCTATTTCTTGCGCGTACCAATTGAAGTATTTTGAAAAAAGGAACTGAAAAATGAATACTTTGCAAAAGGGAAAAAACTCAAGAACTCTCTTTTTTTCTATACCATAACTTAACGGAAGTTTGTTCTGAATGCCTGCCTATTCAAGCCAAAGTAAACGTATATGAAGCAACTCTAAAACGAAATTTTGTGTGTCCATCATTTTTTTTTTTCAAATATTTGACATTTTTTTTAATAAAACGGGAGTTCTTTCGTTTCGAAATCCAACTAATATTACTTTGAAGCGAACTCTTTCTTATTCTATTTCTGTATTTTTTCTAGATTCAAGGACTAACCTAACCACTCTACTGCATCACAAATAAAAATTTCGAAATAGATTAATGGGCTCGATGGCTTGGGTTGGGATATAACTTATGCTTGATACAAATATTAGTATCATATAGAGTCGACGCATGGGGTGAGTTCATTAAAACTTCAAAAATTCACAGACGAAAAAATGGCAAAAAAGAAAGTATTTATTTCCCTTCTATATCTTGCATTTATAGTATTTTTGCCTTGGTGGATCTCTCTCTCATTTAAAAAAAGTCTGGAATCTTGGATTACTAATTGGTGGAATATTAGGCAATCCGAAATTTTTTTGAATGATATTCAAGAAAAGAGTATTCTAAAAAAATTCATAGACTTAGAGGAACTCCTTCGTTTGGAGGAAATGATAAAGGAATACCCAGAAACGCATTTACAAAAGCTTCGCGTCGAAATCTACAAAGAAACGACCCAATTGATCAAGATGCACAATGAGGATCGTATCCATACAATTTTACATTTCTCGACAAATATAATCTGTTTCGTTATTCTAAGTGGTTATTCTATTATAGGTAATGAAGAACTTGTTATTCTTAACTCTTGGGTTCAAGAATTCCTATATAACTTAAGCGACACAATAAAGGCTTTTTCTATTCTTTTATTAACTGATTTATGTATAGGATTTCATTCGCCCCACGGTTGGGAATTAATGATTGGCTCTGTCTACAAAGATTTTGGATTTGCTCATAATGATCAAATTATATCCGGTCTTGTTTCTACTTTTCCAGTCATTTTAGATACAATTTTTAAATATTGGATCTTTCGTTATTTAAATCGTGTATCTCCTTCACTTGTAGTGATTTATCATTCAATGAATGACTGAAAAATGATCGAACGGCCCAATTATAATATTTGTTTGTTACTTTGTACATAAGCAAAACATTGAAAATTGTACCTATTATTTCTACCCAGTAAAGGGATTTCTCCAATATTTCAGAAAAATTATTTCAGTAAATATCAAAATTATAGGTAGGCAACTCTATTGGCGACCTACCTACTTTTATTGTATAAATTTTCGGGATCAATGATTGGACCATGCAAACTAAAAAAACCTTTTCGTCGATAAAGAAAGAGATTACTCGATCCATTTCCCTATCGCTCATCATATATATAATAACTCAGGCACCCGTTTCAAATGCCTATCCCATTTTTGCACAGCAGGGTTATGAAAATCCACGAGAAGCAACCGGCCGTATTGTATGTGCCAATTGCCATTTAGCTAATAAACCCGTGGATATCGAGGTTCCACAAGCGGTACTTCCGGATACTGTATTTGAAGCAGTTGTTCGAATTCCCTATGATCTGCAAGTGAAACAAGTTCTTGCTAATGGTAAAAAAGGAGCTTTGAATGTGGGGGCTGTTCTTATTTTACCCGAGGGGTTTGAACTAGCCCCGCCCGATCGTATTTCACCCGAGATTAAAGAAAAGATAGGAAATCTGTCTTTTCAAAGTTACCGCCCTACTAAAAAAAATATTCTTGTGATAGGTCCTGTTCCTGGTCAGAAATATAGTGAAATCACCTTTCCTATTCTTTCCCCGGATCCTGCCACTAAGAAAGATGCTCACTTCTTAAAATATCCCATATATGTAGGCGGGAACAGAGGAAGGGGTCAGATTTATCCCGACGGGAGCAAGAGTAACAATAATGTTTATAATGCTACAGCAGCGGGTATAGTAAACAAAATTATACGAAAAGAAAAAGGGGGGTATGAAATAACCATAGTTGAGGCATCGGATGGGCGTCAAGTGGTTGATATTATCCCTCCAGGGCCGGAACTTCTTGTTTCTGAAGGCGAATCCATCAAACTTGATCAACCATTAACGAGTAATCCTAATGTGGGCGGATTTGGTCAGGGGGATGCCGAAGTAGTACTTCAAGATCCATCACGTGTCCAAGGCCTTTTGCTCTTCTTGGCATCCGTTATTTTGGCACAAATCTTTTTGGTTCTTAAAAAGAAACAGTTTGAGAAGGTTCAATTGTCCGAAATGAATTTCTAGATCCGCGGATTTTTCAACATCAAATTATATATAAAAAGAAATAAACTTTTGTTGCCAATTATATTATGTAATTGTGTATGATCAAAAAAATTTTTTTTGTTTCTTTTTTCAGGTTTCGGGAATTACTTACTTATACTGGTCGTGATGTGTATATTGTGAAAAAGACTATATTAATTTGACTTATCTTTTATTTGTTTTTTCGATCCAAATCGAAGTGATATAGAATGAATCCTTAGTTTTCTATTTGAATAGAATCAAAACAAAAGATAAATAACCGGAGAATATAAACCAAAGCCTAAATGAAAGGAACAAAGGGTTTAGGGAGAGGGTTGTGCATCGCCTAGTCTTTGACAAAAGGGATTTTACACAACCCTTTCTTGTGTCGAATTAAATAGGATTGTTGATCTTATTCGTCAACAACTCCTATTCTTAGATTCCATTTTTGGCGGGGTTTATCATAATCTTTTTTTCTATTTATCATGTTAAGTAGTGGACAAACAAAAATATAGGCAAATTTATTGAACAAATAGAACTTCTTCAATTTCAATGAACTTTTAAAATAGAAAAAAAAAAAAGGAAACTTTGATTAGATTAAATATTAGATTAAGATTAAATAAAGTGAGGTTCTATTTTATTAGTTTAGTATAGATATTTTATTACTATAGAAAGGGTTTCAGGATATCTAATCGATAGAAATCTATACTATCTATATATAGAATTATATAGAATTGGGAGTCATCCAAAAAACGGAACTTGAGTGATTCCTTCTTTGTTTTAATTTTTAAAATATTCAGAGATACTTTTGAGTAAAAGATGTTCTGAATCAATTAATTAAGTGCATTTTTCAAAACATCAATCAAATGTGTATTTTTTTGAACCACTTATAAAAAAAAAATATTATAATTATTTATGATTATTTTATGATTATTAAGAACTCAACGGGACCTATCCCCTCTTTCCTTGTCTGATTCGAGGGGGATCCCGTTGAGTTCTTATGCTTTGATATCTATAAACAAGTTCATACGGTTATTACAGAGATGAACCTAATCCAGAATATGAACCATAAAAGAAAATACCAAGTAAACCAATTACAACAATACCGGCT